CCAGGATAAAGACCCTAGTATAGAAAACATCTATATAACCGCGATTATATGACCAGCTGTATACCTTTCTTTTTACTTGATGCAAAAAGTTCTTTTGGGGATTCCCCTGGAAAAGGGAATTTTTAAAATTCAAATTCTGAAAAAAAGAATAAGAGGATCCATAGCATAGATATGCTATGAATAGACCAAAAATAGCTAAACTTACAGAAGAAATTGCATTAGTGATAAATTCATATGAATTTATGGAAGAATTAGAACTTTCCTGAAAAAAACTTATTGAAGGGGTTAACCACTTTGATAATATGGTTAACTCCGATGTTCCATTATCTATTACTCCATTATCAAAATGGATTCCTATGGATCCAATGAACAAAGTAAAAAGCAGTAATATAAGAAGAGGAAATAGCATAGTATTTCCCGTTTCGCGAGGATAGACAAAAGTATTTTTAGCTCCAAGGGGAGTACTAAAGAACCCCATCCTATTTCTTGTATTACCAGAAATTTGGGGTATATTTTGTGAAAAAAAAGAAACGCCACTCTTCATTGTTGATAAAACAAAATCTCTATTGACTTCTTTGGGTATGCTTTTTCCCCATAAGGATAGTGAATACAATGAACCTTCTTTAGTACTACTATAATTTTGAAAATGAACACGCAAATACCCATCAAAAGTAAGTAAATATATTCGAAACATATAAAATGCAGTTAATCCTGCAGTAAAAGAAGCTATTATTCCAAAAAAAGGTGAATACAACCAACTATTACTAAGGATTTCATCTTTGGACCAGAAGCAAGCAAGAGGTGGAATACCACAAAGAGAAAGTGTACCGCATAAAAAGGTAGTTCTTGTAATAGGAACATATTTTTTTAAACCACCCATAAGAACCATATTCTGACTTTTATCTGGTGAATATCCAACAAGAGGTTCCATTGAATGAATAACGGATCCGGATCCCAAGAACAATAAAGCTTTCGAATAAGCATGAGTGATCAAATGGAATAAAGCTGCTTGATAAGAACCTATACCTAGAGCTAACATCATATAACCCAATTGAGACATTGTAGAATAGGCTAAACTTCTTTTAATATCTCTCTGAGCAAGAGCTAAAGTTGCTCCTAAGAAAAGTGTTATTGTACCTACTAAAGAAATGAAACTCATTATAAAAGGTAGGGATCTGAAAAGAGGAAGAAGTCGAGCTATAAGAAAAATCCCCGCAGCAACCATAGTTGCTGCATGTATAAGAGCCGAAATGGGAGTGGGTCCTTCCATAGCATCAGGCAACCATACGTGAAGAGGGAATTGCGCAGATTTAGCAACTGCACCAAGAAATAATAAAAAAGCACACAAAGTAGTAAGTAATGAATTAATCCCATTATTAGGAATCCAGTTATTAGCTATTTTGAACAAATCCCGAAACTCTAAACTACCTGTTATCCAAAAAAAACCCAAAATTCCTAATAACAGACCAAAATCCCCTACACGATTAGTTACAAAAGCTTTTTGACAAGCACTCGCTGCAATTGGTCGTGTAAACCAAAAGCCTATCAATAAATAGGAACACATTCCCACAAGTTCCCAAAAAAAATAAATTTGTATCAAATTGGAACTAGTAACCAATCCCAACATGGAAGTATTAAAAAAACTTATATAAACGAAAAATCTCAAATATCCCTCATCGTGAGACATATAATCGTCGCTATAAATAAGAACCAAGATTCCTACAGTAGTAATTAGTATTAACATAATAGAAGTAAGGGGGTCGATCAAGTATCCAAATTCTAAGGAAAAATCATTATTGATGGTCCAAGACCATAGATATTGATAGATAGAACTCCCTTTTATTTGTTGAATAGACAGGTGAACTGAGAATACCAGAGCTACACTTAAGAATAAAACACTAGGAAAAGCCCATATGCGACGAAGATTTTTTGTTGCTGTCGGAATAAGAAAAAGTCCAAACCCCATTGACATAATAACTGGAAGTGGGAGAAGAGGGATTACCCAGGCATATTGGTATGTATGTTCCATAAGAAAAGAAATTGCAATTTTTAGTTGAAATTTATAGTTCTTTTTTTCTCTAAAATAAAATTGTTTCCGATTCACCAAACCTATTCTTATCTCTTTCTGAAGGAATTAAAAAAACAAAATAAGAATAAGAAAAAATACTGGAATTATTATTTTTTCCAAAAAAGAATTTCGTTATTTAGTTATTCGATAAAAAAAAATATTTATTAAAATACAAAAAAAAGATTGAATCATTTTACTTTCTATTCCTATTCTTTTTTTGTATTTATTTCCTTCTGTTAAAATGAAATACCTCTCTTGTTTCGTAACTGATTGATTGAATTTCAACTATATTTTCATTATAACTAGAATTATCTAAGTTTTAGAATGTCTTGTTTAAGAGACTCATTTTTTTTTTTATTTTGACTGGAATTCAATTCTTGGATACCTTCTCAACTTAATTAACTATTTGAATTTGACCTTCGCTTTATCTCCTCATATTATATGAGGGCTTATCCCTCATACCGGAGTATATTAGATTTATATATTTTGATATATAAATTGATTTAAATAGAAAATCTTTGTATATAGTATATCTTTGTATATATTGTATATTATTAAAACAAAGTATAAAATATATATGAAAAATACGCTAAAAACTCTTGTGTTATCCACATTAGACAAAATGAAGTAAAAAATAATTTTGAATTTCATTATCTTTCAGTATCTAAGTATAAATACTAAGAAAAAACAGAAAGAAGGATTGATTTGCGGCAATAGATGTCTTTCACATACAACTAGAAAAAACAAATTCCCCTTTTGAATGGCAGTTCCAAAAAAACGTACTTCGATGTCAAAAAAGCGTATTCGTAAAAATATTTGGAAGAAAAAGACTTATTTTTCCATAGTACAATGTTATTCCTTAGCAAAATCAAGATCATTTTTGAGCGGCAACGAGCAGCCAAAACCAAAAGGTTTTTCTGGGCAACAAACAAATAATTAGGTTTTGGAATAATCTGAATTGACCTATCTCAAAGAAATTCCAATTATTTAATATGAATTAATAATTTGGATTCATTAATGAATGTACTTTTATGTGTCGAATTCCTGGGTACAATATTCTTAGAACTAATCCCTCCGTTATTCTGTTATATAGAACAAAAGTTTTTGCTATATTGTGTCCTCAGTATTCTTTTCCTATCAAAGATCAAAGAACTTTTGATAATAGAATCCTCCCTTTTTTTTTAGGAGGATTCTATTATCAAAAGTAGAGTATTCCTGCAATAGGATTTAAAATTTCTACCTATCTTATCCAAAATTCACAAATAAATTGGTTTAGTACTGGTAAATCATATTAATAAGAGTGTAAAGGCTTTGATTCTAGAAACTTTTTCCAAATAAAAAAATCTTTGTATTTAATGATGAAATTCTAATTTTCCTAAATTCTATGGACGCTCCCAATCTCGACGATTCGCGAGAAAATAACTATTATTCTTTTAAGTTAATTAGTATTTCATATTTCAAGTTAGCCGCCATGGTGAAATTGGTAGACACGCTGCTCTTAGGAAGCAGTGCTCAAGCATCTCGGTTCGAGTCCGAGTGGCGGCATTCTCGAAAAAGAATACAATAGATTAGAAAATGGATTCAATTCGAAATTTCCAATTTTGTAATGGGACCTTCTCTTATGCTATTTGCAACTTTAGAACATATACTAACTCATATCTCTTTCTCAACCTTTTCGATTGTGATTATGATTCATTTGATAACCTTATTAGTTCGTGAACTTAGGGGATTACGTGATTCGTCAGAAAAAGGAATGATAGCTACTTTTTTCTCTATAACAGGATTCTTAGTTTCTCGTTGGGTTTCTTCGGGACATTTTCCATTAAGTAATTTATATGAGTCATTGATCTTCCTTTCATGGGCTCTGTATATTCTTCATACTATTCCTAAGATACAGAACTCGAAAAATGATTTAAGCACAATAACTACGCCAAGTACTATTTTAACGCAAGGCTTTGCCACGTCAGGTCTTTTAACTGAAATGCATCAATCTACAATACTAGTACCCGCTCTCCAATCTCAGTGGTTAATGATGCATGTCAGTATGATGTTACTAAGCTATGCAACTCTTTTGTGCGGATCTTTATTATCCGCAGCTCTTCTAATCATTAGATTTCGAAAGAATTTCTATTTTTTTTCTAAAAAGAAAAATAAAAACTTACTTAAAACATTTTTATTTAGTGAGATTGAATATTTCTATGCAAAAAGAAGTGCCTTAAAAAATACCTCTTTTCCCTCATTTCCAAATTATTACAAATATCAATTAACTGAGCGTTTGGATTCTTGGAGTTATCGTGTTATTAGTCTAGGATTTACACTTTTAACCATAGGTATTCTTTGTGGAGCAGTATGGGCTAATGAGGCGTGGGGATCCTATTGGAATTGGGATCCTAAGGAAACTTGGGCATTTATTACCTGGACCATATTTGCAATTTATTTACATAGTAGAACAAATCCAAATTGGAAAGGTGCCAATTCCGCATTTGTAGCTTCGATAGGATTTCTTATAATTTGGATCTGCTATTTTGGTATCAATCTTTTAGGAATAGGTTTACATAGTTATGGTTCATTTACATTACCATCTAAATGATTACATAACATAAAATTGATAAAATGTGGAGCTTTTTTACCATTTTTGTTTGATTTGAGAACCCCTTTGAACGTCTTTTCAAAGGGGTTCCCAAAAATTAGAAATAGATCTAATTAGACTTTTTTACTTTTTTCGGAATTTTTTGGTTTTTCCATTATGAAATATAGAGCGGACTAGTTAAAAAAAGAAAATCCTATTTAGGATAATAATTGGATAAGAGAGCCTCTACCCTGTCAACGGATAGCGAGAGAACAAAATCTGGATAGATACCGATTCCTATTACTGGTAAAAAGATACAGATTAAAAGAAAGAGTTCTCGTGGTCCAGAATCCGAAAAATTCGCGTTTGGAACATGAAATAACTTGTATCCATAAAACATCTGGCGTAACATAGATAATAAATAAATAGGAGTTAATATCATTCCTATTGCCATTACAAAAGTAATTAGCATTTTTGGCATTAACATAAATTTCGGACTAGTAATTAGTCCAAAAAATACTACTAATTCTGCAACAAAACCGCTCATTCCTGGTAAGGCAAGAGAAGCCATTGAAAAGCTACTAAACATAGTAAACATTTTTGGCATTGGTATAGATATCCCCCCTAGTTCTTCGAGATAAACAAGACGCATTCTATCACAAGCCGTTCCCGCCAAGAAAAATAGTGTAGCACCGATAAATCCATGGGATAATATTTGTAAAATAGCTCCATTTAGTCCAATGTTGGTTATGGAACCAATTCCTATAATTATGAAACCCATGTGAGATACGGAGGAGTAGGCTATTCTTTTTTTGAAATTTCGTTGACCAAGAGAAGTTGAAGCTGCATAGATTATTTGCACCGCTCCTATTATTACCAACCAGGGGGAAAATAGATAATGAGCATGAGGTAACAATTCCATATTGATCCGAATCAATCCATATGCTCCCATCTTTAATAGGATTCCCGCTAAAAGCATACATGTACTGTAATGTGCTTCTCCATGGGTATCTGGTAACCACGTATGTAGAGGTATAATCGGCAATTTGACAGCATAAGCAATAAGGAAGCCAAAATAAAGTAGTATTTCCAATGTAGCAGGGTATGATTGATTAATCAATCTTTCCAAATCTAATCTTGGTTCGTTCGAACCATATAAGCCCATACCTAGAACTCCGATTAAGAAAAAAATGGAACCGCCCGCAGTATACAAAATAAACTTGGTAGCTGAATATAGACGTCTCTTTCCCCCCCACATGGATAAAAGTAAGTAAACAGGAATTAATTCTAACTCCCACATGATAAAAAAAAGTAAAAGGTCTCGTGAAGAAAATAATCCTATTTGACCGCTATACATTGCTAGCATCAGGAAATAGAATAATCGCGAATTCCGGGTAACTGGCCAAGCCGCTAAAGTAGCTAAAGTAGTGATAAATCCTGTCAATAAAATGGATCCTAATGAAAGTCCATCGATTCCCAATCTCCAGTGGAAATCAAAAACATCTATCCATTTATAATCCTCCTTTAATTGCATTAACGGATCCTCTAATTGGAAATGATAACAGAATGCATAAGTCATTAGAAGGAATTCTAATAAACAAATAGATATAGTATACCACCTAACGATTTTGTTTCCTTTATGGGGTAAAAAGAAAATTAATGAACCTGCAAATATCGGTAAAACAACAAGTATTGTTAACCAAGGAAAATAACTCATGATAAAGTAATAAAGACAAGATACGTTTTGACCAGAAAAGCCCATGCTCGATTATTTTGAGCACAGGCTTCTTCGGTAAAGAGGAATCAGACGATTCAAGTGGAGTTTTTTGTAACGTATCAATAAGATAGAGCCATGCTGCGGGTTGTTTCAGGACCCAAATAAACGCGGACACTTAAAAAATCTGTTGGGCAGGCGGATTCGCATCTCTTACAACCCACACAATCTTCGGTTCTCGGCGCAGAAGCGATTTGCTTGGCTTTACATCCATCCCAAGGTATCATTTCTAAAACATCTGTTGGACAAGCTCGTACGCATTGAGTGCATCCTATACATGTATCATAAATTTTTACAGAATGTGACATTGGATCTAGAAATTTTCCTTTATAAAAATTTTCGATCTGGTAAAAATGAAATTAGTACTATATAAGTTAGATGTATTGTAGACACCAGACGAAGCAATGGTTTATCCAAACTTTAACAAATAATGCAATATATTTCTTAATCTGTTTGTGAGAAAGCGTGAAAAGATCCAAGAGACTTGAATTTAAGGCTTCAACAGTGATAATTATACGAATTCTACATACTAATTTGAATTAGCCAATAAATTGGCTATTATCTTTCCAATATAAATTATTGCAATTTGAATATTGCAATATCAATGAATTACAAAAATGCAAAATTCGATAAGTAAAAAAGAATATTCAGAAATAACCTACTTCAAAAAGGGTATTCTCTAATAAAAATGAGAAAAGAAGACTAGAATTAAAAATAAGAAAAGAAGACTAGAATTTTATTAATCTTAATGTTCCATATTATTATATATATATGCGCCTTTGTTTAGAGGATTCTATGTCTAATTATTCAAAAAATTCGATTGATTGATACGAGTTGATTTCCTGTTACGATGGATGGAAGAAAGAATGGATAGTCCAATAGCTGCTTCAGCAGCCGCAAGGGCTATAACAAAAATTGCGAAAATGTCTCCTTTTAATTGGCGACTATCAAATAGATCAGAAAATGTTACGAGATTTAGATTAATTGAATTCAGTATAAGTTCAAGACATATTAGAGCTCTAACCATGTTTCGGCTTGTGATCAATCCATAGATACCAATCGAAAATAAATAGACACTCAAAAAAAGTACATGCTCAAACATCATTAACTAACTCCTTATCAATCTCGATTCATTTCAATATGAGGACAAGAATTGAACCGATTCAATTAATTAGAATAGAACAATTACGCAACAAAAGAGAAAAGAAAGTATTTGTTGTGTTGACAGTAGATGAGTTTTACTAAATAAAAATTGTTATTCTTTAGTTATTTTTTTAGATTAGAAATTCTAATAATTTATTATTGTCTAGCCATAGTAATTGCACCTATTAAAGAAACTAGAAGAATTAGGGAAATGAGTTCAAACGGAAGATAAAAATCAGTTGCTAAATGAATCCCAATTTGTTGAACGTTATTTATGAGACCCTGTTCTACTATTTGGTTTGATCTTGTAGTCCAAAGAATTCCATACCACGACGTATCTGGGATAGTAGTCATTAGTGAAAAAGGAATAGCTATACAAACGAGTGAAGTAAACCCATCTCCAATAGTCCAATAATTCTTATTTTTAGACCACTCTGAGCCATTTACAAACATTACAGCAAATATGATCAAGACATTTATGGCTCCCACATAAATAAGAAGTTGTGCGACAGCTACAAAGTAGGAATTCAATAAAAAATAGAATAAGGATATACAAACAAGAACTAATCCCAGCGAAAAGGCGGAATAAATTGGGTTGGTAAGTAATACTACCCCTAGACCCCCTAGTAGAAGAACAAATCCCCCAAATAGAACAAGAATCTCATGTATTGGTCCAGGTAAATCCATTATGGATAAGAAGAAATTAATAGTATAAAATTTTTCATGAACTGACTAAAACTAAAAGATTCAAGGAAAGAAAAAGGGATTAAGATATATATATATAAATTGTATAGTTAGAAATCACATCACGAAAATCTACTCTCATTTTATTTTAAATCATGAATAATTTGTAATAAGCAGTAGTTATTCATTTTTCTTTCTAGTTAGTAAAAAATTATTGGATTTTTCTAACAAAAAAATCCTAGTACCTAGTAATCAGTAATTGTTCTTGAATTCCAAGATTTTTCTTCGTCTATTTCACTTTGAGACGAATTCCTAATTGTTTGAATTGTGTAATCTCCCATTATGGAGACTGGTAACCGACTCAAAGCAATTTGATTGTAATTCAATTCATGACGATCATAAGTAGAAAGTTCATATTCTTCCGTCATTGATAAACAGTTTGTCGGACAATATTCAACACAGTTACCACAAAATATACAAACTCCGAAATCAATACTATAATTAAGCAATTGTTTCTTTTTAATATCCTTTTCAAATCTCCAATCCACAAGGGGTAGATCTATCGGACATACACGAACACATACTTCACAAGCAATACATTTATCAAATTCAAAGTGTATTCGTCCACGGAAACGCTCTGATGTAATTGATTTTTCATAAGGGTAGTGAATCGTTATAGGTAAACGATTTGTGTGGGATAAGGTAATTATGAAACCTTGACCAATGTATCTTGCGGCGCGTATTGTTTGTTGACCATAACTAATGAACCCAGTTATCATAGGGAACATATTCTAAATATCTATGAAAAAGGTATGTTTCTTTCTCTTGTTTGAGAGAACTTTTGTGTTGAAGATGTTCTTACTGTTATTGTATTATCTTATTTATAGTGAAACTAGTTGGAAAGAAGTTGTTAATAAGAGATTGCCCAGAGAAATAGGTAAAAGAAATTTCCATCCAAGATTTAATAACTGATCCATTCTCATCCGGGGTAAAGTCCATCTTATTGTGATAGAAATGAAGAGAAATAGAAAAGCTTTAGTTAATGTAATAAAGATACCCATTATCATTTCCAAAATTCCCACAATTTTATTCATTTGGAAAAATCCCCAAAAGGATATATAGGGAATAGAAAAATTCCACCCGCCTAAGTAGAGAACAGTTACAAATAAGGAGGAAACTAATAAATTTAGGTAAGAAGCAAGATAAAATAAACCATATTTAATACCGGAATATTCGGTTTGATAACCCGCTACTAATTCTTCCTCCGCTTCTGGTAAATCAAAGGGTAATCTTTCACATTCTGCCAAAGAAGAAATTAGAAAAACTAGAAAACCTATAGGCTGACGCCAAAGATTCCATCCAAAAAAACCATATTTTGACTGTGCTTCAACTATATCAACCGTACTTGAACTGTTAGATAATCATAGTCGATGACAACATCACAGTTTCCACCGCTATTCCAAAACCGTACATGAAACCTTAGCTTCATACGGCTCCTCTATGATCAGAAAAAAGGATTATTTCTTTTCGGTCTTATCCCCCGGGCGTAGATAGAATTAGGTAAGATAAAATTGATTGGAAAGTCCTAAATTAAACCAAAGCAATTCTGTCTGCTAAAATAATAAAAAAGCGCTTCCGAATTGATCTCATCCTTTATATAATAAAATGACAGTTTTTTCTTGTTCAGTAATAACTTAATATTGGAATAAAACACTCGTTATAGCAATTAATAAATGAAAAGAATTGGATGTTAGTTCATGAGGAATTGAATTCTGTATAAATTTAGATAAAAGAAAGAATAAATAAAGATCCTTTTTTGTATTGCATTACATATCTTTTGTCCTATTCTTCTTTCCCGGGGAGGGGGATATTTAAAAAATAAATAAAGGGTTAATTCGTTCTTGATAGCTATTTTCTTAACAAGTGAATGGGAATATACTCTGAATCGGAATCCGAAGAAAGTACTACTTGATCATTTCCACCTATTTCAAGTCCTTATTATGATTCCTTTTATGAGGAGAAATGTCTAATGATTTAGATTCTCTCATTACTAATCCTTTATGTACTTTAGTGTTCCTAATCCCTCACTAACTTTTTATGGATTCTTTTATATGGTTATAAGTTCTAGTAATAACTAAAAATATTCTAGTAATGGAATTCCATATCGCGAATCCTTTATTCTTGCCCGCTTCAAGATATGAGGACTAATCAAACAATCTCAATCTTGGGGTAAAGAGTTTACACTGCTTATGTTTACTTCAACTTTTTTCTTGTACGTAGGAAATGAGATTTTTTATTTTTACTACAAATTAATAAGCTGTTTTGTTTCACTCATGTAGCTATCTAGTTTAACTTGCCGACCTGAATCCAGAATAAGAAAAGGAAGATAAGTATTCAATGGATTTTAGAGGAAAAGTTCCTTTTTTAACGAATCACACGTAGAGATATTGCTAGCACACAAAAAGTTAATGGTATTTCATAACTAATAGATTGAGCAGCTGCTCGTAGACCGCCTGAAAAAGAATATTTATTATTTGAGCTATATCCTGCCATAAGAAGACCAATAGGAGCAATACTTGAAATGGCAATCCATAAAAAAACACCAATACTAAGATCAGCTAAAACAAAATGATATCCGAAAGGGATAACTAAAAAACTTAATAAAACAGATATGACTGCTATAGAGGGTCCAATGCTAAATAAAGGAATCTCTCCTCGGGATGGAAGGATATCCTCTTTAAAAATCAGCTTAGTTCCATCTGCTATAGCTTGAAGCAGTCCCAGGGGACCAGCATATTCAGGACCAATACGTTGTTGTATCGATGCGGATATTTCTCTTTCTAACCACACAATTACGAGTACTTCTATTGTGATTCCCAGTAGGAGGGTCAAAATAGGTAGAATCCATATCAGTCCATAGACTTCTTTTAATAATTCCAATTTCGAAAAAGAATTGATAGTTTCTACCTCTACCCTATCTATTATCATTTCAACGATCAACTTCCCCCATAATGATATCTATACTACCTAATATCGTCATGATATCAGCCAATTTCATTTTTTTAACTAGCTGAGGAAGAATTTGCAAATTAATAAAACCAGGTGGACGAATTTTCCATCTCCAAGGGAAAAGACTGTCATCTCCTACCAGATAAATTCCTAATTCACCTTTTGGAGCTTCTACTCTTACATAAAGCTCTTGCTTTGATAATTCAAAATTAGGGGAAGGTTTTTTACCAAGAAATCTATATTCAAAATCATTCCATTCCGAATTCTTTGCTTTCTTAAAGCGTCGCGCTTCTAAATTTTCATAAGGACCTCCAGGAATTTTCTCTACAGCCTGTTGAATAATTTTGATGGATTCCTTCATTTCACCAATTCGTACTAAATAGCGAGCTAATGAATCTCCTTCTTTTTGCCATTGTACTTTCCAATCGAATTGATTGTAAGACTCATAAGGATCAATTTTACGAAGATCCCATTGTATTCCAGAAGCTCGTAACATTGGTCCCGATAAGCCCCAATTTACAGCCTCTTCCCCACTAATAAAACCTACTCCTTCAACTCGTTCTAAAAAAATGGGATTCCGTGTAATAAGTTGTTGATATTCAACAACCCCTCGTAAAAAATAATCACAGAAATCTAAACATTTATCCATCCACCCATAAGGTAGATCAGCAGCTACTCCTCCGATGCGAAAGTAATTATGCATCATTCGCATACCTGTAGCAGCTTCAAATAGATCATATATCAATTCTCTCTCTCTAAAAATGTAGAAAAAAGGAGTCTGTGCCCCTAGATCCGCCATAAAAGGTCCAAGCCATAACAAGTGAGAAGCTATACGGCTCAATTCTAACATAATTACCCGAATATAGCTGGCTCTTTGAGGTATTTGAATATTCTCTAAAAATTCTGGTGCATTTACCGTTATTGCTTCTGTAAACATAGTAGCTAAATAATCCCACCGTGTTACATAAGGCAAGTATTGTATAATAGTTCTGTTTTCTGCGATTTTTTCCATCCCTCTGTGTAAATAGCCTAATATGGGTTCACAATCAACAACATCTTCACCATCGAGAGTAACGATCAGTCGAAGAACACCATGCATTGATGGGTGGTGAGGACCCATGTTGACTATCATTAGATCTTTTCTTGTAAGCGGTAGACTCATAATTCTTTTTTATTCCTTAATTCATTATTCCATGAATTCCTCAAAACGAGGCTCATCAAAATGCAAAATCTAAGACTACTATAAGACTACT